TCATTGAATGAGTAAACGATTGAATCGGATTCGGTTGGGTGGTACCAACTAAATCGAGTGCTATCCCCCATTTATCTCTTATTGAATTAACTGATCAACTTGCTATCGGACATTTATTTTCGATTTGGTATTATTCCAAAAAGGATTTCGACATATTTCACTTTATTATAATTATGAGAATCAATCCTACTACTTCTAGCCCTGCGGTTTCCACACTTGAAGAAAAAAAACTAGGGCGTATCGCTCAAATTATTGGCCCAGTACTGGATGTCGTTTTTCCCCCGGGCAAAATGCCTAATATTTATAACGCTTTGGTAGTTAAGGGTCGAGTCGGTCAGCAAATTAATGTGACTTGCGAGGTACAACAATTATTAGGAAATAATCGAGTTAGAGCTGTAGCTATGAGTGCTACAGATGGGCTGATGAGAGGAATGGAAGTGATTGACACGGGAGCTCCTCTAAGTGTTCCAGTCGGCGGAGCTACTCTCGGGCGAATCTTCAACGTTCTTGGAGAGCCTGTTGATAATTTAGGTCCTGTAGATACTCGCACAACATCTCCTATTCATAGATCTGCGCCTGCCTTTATACAGTTAGATACGAAATTATCAATCTTTGAAACAGGTATTAAGGTGGTAGATCTTTTAGCTCCTTATCGCCGTGGAGGAAAAATCGGACTATTCGGGGGAGCTGGAGTAGGTAAAACAGTACTCATCATGGAATTGATCAACAACATTGCCAAAGCTCATGGCGGCGTATCCGTATTTGGCGGAGTAGGAGAACGTACTCGTGAAGGAAATGATCTTTACATGGAAATGAAAGAATCCGGAGTAATTAATGAAAAAAATCTTGCAGAATCAAAAGTAGCTTTAGTCTATGGTCAAATGAATGAACCGCCGGGAGCTCGTATGAGAGTTGGTTTGACTGCCCTAACTATGGCAGAATATTTCCGGGATGTTAATGAACAAGATGTGCTTCTATTCATCGACAATATCTTTCGTTTTGTCCAAGCAGGATCAGAAGTATCCGCATTATTAGGGAGAATGCCTTCTGCAGTGGGTTATCAACCTACCCTTAGTACAGAAATGGGTTCTTTGCAAGAAAGAATTACTTCTACCAAAGAGGGATCTATAACTTCGATCCAAGCAGTTTATGTACCTGCGGACGATTTGACCGACCCTGCTCCTGCCACTACATTTGCACATTTAGATGCTACTACCGTACTATCAAGAGGATTAGCTGCCAAGGGTATTTATCCAGCAGTAGATCCTTTAGATTCAACGTCAACTATGTTACAACCTCGGATCGTTGGCGAGGAACATTATGAAACTGCGCAAAGAGTTAAGCAAACTTCACAACGTTACAAAGAACTTCAGGACATTATAGCTATTCTTGGGTTGGATGAATTATCCGAGGAGGATCGTTTAACTGTAGCAAGAGCACGAAAAATTGAGCGTTTCTTATCACAACCCTTCTTCGTGGCAGAAGTATTTACTGGTTCTCCAGGAAAATATGTTGGTCTTGCAGAAACAATTAGGGGGTTTCAACTGATCCTTTCCGGAGAATTAGATGGTCTGCCCGAGCAGGCTTTTTATTTGGTGGGTAACATCGATGAAGCTACCGCGAAAGCTATGAACTTAGAAGTGGAGAGCAATTTGAAGAAATGACCTTAAATCTTTGTGTACTGACTCCTAATCGAATTATTTGGGATTCAGAAGTGAAAGAAATCATTTTATCTACAAATAGTGGCCAAATTGGTGTATTACCAAACCACGCCCCTATTGCCACGGCTGTAGATATAGGTCTTTTGAGAATACGCCTCAATGACCAATGGTTAACGGTGGCTCTGATGGGTGGTTTTGCTAGAATAGGGAATAATGAGATCACTATTTTAGGAAATGATGCGGAGATGAGTACTGACATTGATCCGCAAGAAGCTCAACAAACTCTTAAAATAGCTGAAGCTAACTTGAGTAGAGCTGAGGGTAAGAGACAAGTGATTGAAGCGAATCTAGCTCTCAGACGAGCTAGGACACGAGTAGAGGCTGTCAATGTTATTTCCTACTAGTCAATACATCAAAATAATCAAAAGAAGTTTTTTAGAAATTCTTTATTATACACCACATTTAGATTCTGCCAATTGAAGAAAATCAAGTCTAATCTGATACAACGAAAAAAAGAGGATGGGTAGAAAAACTTATTAGATACCGGAGTCAATGCAATGGTATCTAATAAGTTCTACCTACTATTGGATTTGAACCAATGACTCCTGCCGTATGAAAGCAATACTCTAACCACTGAGTTAAGTAGGTAATTTATCACCGCAAAAGAAGACCCATCACCTCGGGGATTATAGATAGAATATTATTTCTAAGCAATACCAATCTGTTAACAGTAAACGGATCAAAGACTTATCATGTGAGATTAGGGAATACCCATCTTGACAAGAAATTATCTATATGTTAAGATATCTATGACAAGGGCTATAGCTCAGTTAGGTAGA